GTAAATAAGAGGATTGTTTACGAATAAGCACTAATAAAATTTCGCACTCAAATACATAAGAATTATATAGGAACCAAAAGAATCTTTTATTTTCTTTCGAAAAAACAAAAATAGATTTCTTCTGAGTAATGGATAGATTATTCCGATTATGGTATTCGTGAAGAAAGAATTGCAATAAGTGTAAAAAGGGAACATCTTGAATCCCGCACTGAAGGATTTGAACCAAGATTTCCATATGGATGCGATGAGGTATTAGTATATCGAAAACATAATTTAAATGCAATAATTTGTCCTCTAAAAAGGGAAAAATTGAATGAATTGATCGTAAATTATGATATTTTGGTATTTCTTTTTTTTCTAAATAAGATACTAATCGCAAGGAAAATGGAATTTCCACAATAATTGCAAAACTTTCTGATATAATTTGAGAATAAAAATGAGAATAAAAAAAAATGTTGTGAGTGTGACCAATAAAAAAATTTTGGTTAGAATAATTAACCGAAGAAATCAAAGAATTCTTTTGATAGATTCGAGTAATTAAACGTTTTACAAGTGATAAACTAGATTTATTATCATAACCAATAGATTTATTATCATAACCAAAAACTTCTACGGATTCATAAAAAATCAAACCATTTAAATCATGATCATGAGCAAGTGCATAAATATACTCCTGAAAGAGTAACGGATATAGGAAATATTGTTGCCAAGATCTACCTTTTTCTAAATATCCTTGTAATTCTTCCATTGACTTCAATTTCTACTTGAACCAGAAACAATAGGTATTTCTTGTATTATCAAATTATACATAGTGCAATACGGTCAGAACAGAGTATGTATCATGTATGAAAAAAATATATACCCCGGAAATACAGAGTCCAATCAACAGATCTTTTTCCTCTCCCCTTCCACTATCCAATAGGTTTATCTTCGTTCTATTAAATAAATTATCAGAGGATAAAAAATCTTTTATTTTTGCAACCCGATCGCTCTTTTGACTTTGGAAATTTTTTTGTCAGTATACTGTTTCTTCTACACATTAGTTTCCAATCCATAATAGAAAATATGTAGGATTTCTTTTTCTTAAAAAAAAGAATCAAAGGTCCATTTACAGGAGACCCCTTCCCTACATCAGGGACTAAGTTATTTTTAACGTTTAATTAGATCGGGAAATTATTCAAATTAAGAATAAAAGCTCGTTGCTTTTTTTTTTTTATTTTACCAGAATTAGAGCCATAGAGCTCTATCCATTTATTCACTAGACCAAACTCGAACTGTGAATTTCTTAAAAAAAAAAAAAAATAAGAAAGAATATAATAAGAAATTAAAAAATGAAAATGCAATTCCATTTTTTCTTATTATTTTATTACGACATGCGGTTTTTTCCATCCATTACCTTTCAGGATCAGTCGTGGTCTTATAGACTCTACCAAAAGTCTGGACGAATTCGTTACTTCATTCAAATGTGTAAAAAACCATAATCGCACTTAAAAGCCGAGTACTCTACCATTGAGTTAGCAACCCAGATAAATATGTATATACAAGTGGAAAAAATGGAATTGAACTATACAACTACGTAAAAACATTGAATTTTGAATTCAAAAGAAATATAAAGGAAAGATTAGATGATCAATTAAACAAAATAGCAAAGTGGATTGGATTAAATTAAAGACAGAAAAATGTAAAAATTTACATTTAAGGACCACCCCCTTTTTTAGAAAATAGAAAAAAATTTTGATTTTCGTTAAAAAAAAAATATATCTTATATAATAAATAGTAAATTCGGCAAACCCATAATTTGAATGAAGTAAAGGAAAAACCCATAAATAAATAAGGATCGAAATAAACAGATCCATTTATCTACGATTGAATTATATTTGTTCGACACATCATTGTCAATATGAATAAATTGTTGAGAAAAAAATGAAATAAAAAAAATTACATAAAATAAGGATTTGTGTTGGATTGGCACAACAATAAATATGGAAAATATAAAACATAATATAGAACAAGAAAAGAACAATTGTGAGAAAATAATTACCACACAAATTTATACTAGTTACCTTTCTTTTTTCTAATTTTTTTATTTATTTTATGAATTCTTTTTAAAATTCTGCTTTTCTTAAAATATCATGAACAGTTCCTGTAGGTTGAGCACCTTTTTCAAGGAAATAACGAATAGCAGGAACATTTAAATAAGTTTGATTTTTCATTGGATCATAAAAACCCATCTTTCGAAGATCTCTTCCTTCTCGTCGGGATCGAACATCAATTGCAACGATTTGATAGATGGGATAGATATAGATAAATAACCCCCCCTAGAAACGTATAAGAGGTTTTCTCCTCATACGGCTCGAGAAAAAATGATTCTAATATTTCTGTATATCTAATATTTCTGTATATAATATAAAATATATAAAAAAATTTATGACTTAGACTATGATTTACGTTTTTCTGTTCTTACTTATTTTTCTGTTCTTACTTACATAAAAAAAAGAAAAAAAAATTTGTTTTCATGAGTATGAAATAGAAAAGAATCTTTTTTTCTCTTTCAATTCAGAATTCCATAATGAATTACATAATACGAGAATTCAGATTTCATGGAAAAAAGAGTTTTCCTAAGTAACTTACTTCAATATGACTATTAAATATAGTAGTCTCTTAATGATATACCCAAAAATTGTTTTGAATTTAGAATTCAATGAAATATCTTTATTTCTGCCCGTACACTCAATCACATTTGTGAAAAACTAAATGAAAAAAGTTTGATTTTTATAGAAAAATCAGAACAAAAGGTGACACTATATCCAAGATTAAAGAAAAAAATTTCCAAACTTAAAATTTGTTAAAGAGAAGAATCTTTCCTTTCTCATGTAGACGCTCTGGGACGGAAGGATTCGAACCTCCGAATAACGGGACCAAAACCCGTTGCCTTACCACTTGGCCACGCCCCATTTCGATTTCGAATTTCTCTTTGATACTAATAAAGACTAATATTGGTATTAGTCGTTCGTCAATCCCAATTCAAATATATATGAAATATATTACTGCTAGGATTCAACACATGAAAATATAGAAAAAAATGATTGATCATTCCATAAAATTAAATTAAGATATTGTATGAAACTAAAATTCCTTGTATTCTCATTTGAGAACGAAAGGGAAGATTTTTGATTTGAGAGCATTCGAAGAACAAGAAGGTTTTTTTACCTACCTTTTCATTTTTCCCTCATAAAAAGAAAAAAATCAAAATCTAATTTTCTAATCTATAAGAATGAAATGTTTGTTATGCTTAATATCTTTAGTTTAATCTGTATCTGTCTTAATTCTACCCTTTCTTCGAGTAGTTTTTTCTTCGGCAAATTGCCCGAGGCTTATGCCTTTTTCAATCCTATCGTAGATGTTATGCCTGTCATACCTGTACTATTTTTGCTCTTAGCCTTTGTTTGGCAAGCTGCTGTAAGTTTTCGATAAAATCTTTAATGCTCCGAAAAATTCATGATTTATATGAAACAAATTTTCTAAAAATTTGATTTGTAAGATCTTATAAATTTTACATTATGAACCCTCCATTCGAAAATAGAAATTCTTGCTCTTGTATTATATTGAATAATCGCACGGTGTTTTGATCAATTTATTTCCTCGTTCTGACCTTCCAGTAAACAAGAACTTTCTAAAGACCCCACAATACCAAATAATGGATATGACCAAAAATACCAAAAATTTTTGGTAATGAAGGAATCAGAATCTTGTTTTTCTTATTATTATTACATTACAAAAACAAAAAATTAGTAAAAATTACCTTTTTCAAGAAAAGACTTCATTTTCTTTTTGGTTTCTTTTTGGGGCACTATAGTCAACATAGTGTATGTGATAAAAAATAGGCAATCCATTTCCCTTTTCAAAAAAAATCTTGGAGATTGTGTAATGCTTACTCTCAAACTCTTTGTTTACACAGTAGTCATATTTTTTGTTTCTCTCTTCATCTTTGGATTCTTATCTAATGATCCGGGCCGTAATCCTGGACGTGAGGAATAAAAAAAAAATTTTGAAAGTCTGAAGCGATCGAGGGGAGCGGAGAGAGAGGGATTCGAACCCTCGGTACAAATAACTCGTACAACGGATTAGCAATCTGTCGCTTTAGTCCACTCAGCCATCTCTCCCAATTCAAATTTAAAATTTTTTATGTGGTGTGACAGGCGAAGTAAAAAAGATTTAAATTGAAAAACCTTACTTCCTTGATTTTCATTTTGTAAAAAAAGTCCATTCCCCCGGCCAGTACTTAACCAGGCCGGGTTATTACATTACTTCTTCAATTACATTACTTCTGATGAATCAATCATTTCGAATCAATCATTTCATAGATCAAATGATTTCATTTTTTGTTTTTATTATATCAAATCAAAGATACTTGTTATTGAAGTTATTGAAGTAACAATAAAGACAATTTTTATCTCCATTCCAAGTGTATTTTCTTAGTATTAGTAATATAATACTATAGAAAAAGAAAATACTATAAAAAGAAAATACTATAAAATATACTATAAAATATGAAAATGAAAAATATGAAAATGAAAGAATATTCAAATTAATCATTTTTTTTTTTTTTTAGTATTAAGTAGTATTTTGAATTTTGAGTCTTTTTTCTCAATTTAGTTAATTATTTAACTGGAAAAAAGCACATACAGATATTAAATAATATAATATAAAAAATGAAAAACACATATGTTATAACATATATAACATAACTCTTTTATTTGTTCAAGGGACATTGAACATTTAAGATCCAATTAATCCGAAGTTCAAATTCAAAAATGGGTCAGTTGAAGGGAAAGTAAAAAAAAATGAGGAATTCGTCGTGGTTATAGCCCAACTTCAATAATTCCTTCAATTTTGGACTGTCAGTAATGACTTATAACAAGTGAAAAATGAGACTTTTTGCTTTATTCTAACTTTAATTAGAATTTGGTTATTTTAAAAAACTTTCTGGACTTCGACTT